AATGTAGTGCCTGACTAAAGGATTATCTTGATAGGATAAATTAAATACTTAATGTATCTACATTAAATTAATTGTAATTTATTTCATTTACTTAAATAAATAAACGTACATATTTAATAGAATTAAACTATCCCTTTTAGCATCAAAAGCTAATGTACATCATATACTAAAATATATACTCAAAAAAAAAGATAAGCTAAACAAGCTACTGGGTTCATACCCCATTTATAAAGGTAAAAGTCCTTTTCTTTTTAATATTTAAAAATATTAACATAATTCTATTTTCAAGAACACTAATCATTGGAACTTTGATCTCAATTTCATCTAACTCTTGATTAGGAGCATGAATAGGTCTAGAAATTAATCTTATATCCTTTATTCCCTTAATCTCTGAAGAAAAAACATTACCAGCCAATGAATCAGCATTAAAATATTTTCTTGTTCAAGCAATTGCTTCAAGTATCCTCCTATTTTCAATTATTTTAATCTATAATAAGATATTCCAAAACGTTATAGAAATTATTCTTAACTCCTCCCTTCTATTAAAAATAGGAGCAGCACCTTTCCACTTCTGGTTTCCTGAAGTTATAGAAGGATTAAATTGAATCAGAAGTTTTATTCTTATAACATGGCAAAAAATTGCTCCTATCATTCTTATTTCATATTCATTCAATGTACATTTCATATGTTTTGTTATTATTTCAAGAATTATTCTTGGCTCCGTAGGAGGATTTAATCAAACAAATCTGCGAAGTCTTATAGCCTACTCATCTATTAATCACATTGGATGAATACTTAGCAGTCTTTTAATTTCAATCAACTATTGATTAATCTATTTTTCTATTTATGTCTGTATTTCATTATCAATTATTTTATATTTCTTTAAAACAAATATTTTCTATTTCAATCAAATATTCTCAACCTTCAATAATAACCCAATTAATAAATTTATATTATTTTGTAATTTTCTTTCATTAGGAGGTTTACCTCCTTTTACTGGGTTTTTACCCAAATGACTAATTATTCAAAACTTAAGAACAGATTATACATTTACTATTACATTAATAGTTGTATTTACACTTATAACACTATTTTTTTATATCCGAGTCATATTTTCAGCTTTAACAATTTTCTCTTCCACAATTTCATGAAATAATAACCATAAAATTTTTCTTGATCCTTTTTCAATAATTATAAACTTCGTTTCCCTATTTTTATTAATTTCAATCATTTTTTTTTATAAAATTATATAGGCTAAGGAACTATTTATTCACCTTTAAATTTGCAATTTAAAATCATTGTTGAATACAAAGCCAAAAAGATTTTAAGTTAATTAAACTAATAGCCTTCAAAGCTATATATATTGGTTCAAAACCCTTTAAATCTTAGTAAGAAAGAATTTATTCTTATAAGTAAATTTACAGTTTACCGCCTAACTTCAGCCATCTTACCTAATTTACGCGACAATGATTATTCTCAACTAACCATAAAGATATTGGAACTCTTTACTTTCTATTTGGTGTTTGATCAGGACTTGTAGGTACAAGTCTTAGTCTTCTTATTCGCGCAGAACTTGGTCAACCTGGGTCCTTAATTGGTGATGATCAAATTTATAATGTTATTGTTACAGCTCATGCCTTTATTATAATTTTCTTCATAGTTATACCTATTATAATTGGTGGATTTGGTAACTGATTAGTCCCACTAATACTAGCTGCTCCAGATATAGCATTCCCACGAATAAATAATATAAGATTCTGACTTCTACCCCCATCCCTAACCCTGTTACTTGCTTCCAGAATTGTAGAAAGAGGAGTTGGTACAGGATGAACAGTTTATCCTCCTCTTTCATCTGGTATTGCTCATGCAGGAGCATCTGTTGATCTAGCAATTTTCAGTCTACACTTAGCAGGTGTATCATCTATTTTAGGAGCAGTTAATTTTATCACAACAGTTATTAATATACGTCTATCCTACATAACATTAGACCGAATACCCCTATTTGTATGATCAGTTGTTATTACAGCTATTCTTCTACTTTTATCTCTCCCTGTATTAGCAGGAGCAATTACCATATTATTAACAGACCGTAATCTTAATACCTCATTTTTTGACCCAGCTGGGGGAGGTGATCCTATTTTATACCAACATCTTTTCTGATTTTTTGGTCATCCTGAAGTTTACATTCTAATTCTCCCCGGATTTGGTATAATTAGTCATATTATTGCCCAAGAAAGAGGAAAAAAGGAAACATTCGGAGCTTTAGGAATAATTTATGCTATACTAGCAATTGGACTTTTAGGGTTTGTAGTATGAGCACATCATATGTTTACTGTAGGTATAGACGTTGATACACGAGCTTACTTTACATCAGCAACTATAATTATTGCTGTACCCACTGGTATTAAGGTCTTTAGTTGATTAGCCACCCTTCACGGGAGCCAATTCACCTATTCGCCCCCTCTATTATGAGCTTTAGGATTTGTATTCCTCTTCACTGTGGGAGGTTTAACAGGAGTAGTATTAGCAAATTCATCAATTGATATTGTCCTTCACGACACTTACTATGTTGTAGCCCACTTCCACTATGTTCTTTCAATAGGAGCAGTATTTGCTATTATAGGAGGATTTATTCACTGATACCCACTATTTACTGGTTTAACTATAAATAACCTCTGATTAAAAATCCAATTCTTTATTATATTTGTAGGTGTAAACTTAACCTTTTTCCCTCAACACTTTTTAGGACTTAGAGGAATACCCCGTCGTTATTCTGATTATCCAGACGCCTACACCGCATGAAATGTTGTATCATCAATAGGTTCAATTATCTCATTTATTGGAGTATTATTTTTCTTCTTCATTATATGAGAAAGAATGTACTCTAAGCGAATTCTAGTTTTCCCATGTCAATTAAATACATCCATTGAATGATTACAAAATTATCCACCTGCAGAACATAGTTACTCAGAACTTCCTATATTAACAAACTTCTAATATGGCAGAATAGTGCAATAATTTTAAGCATTATACATAAAGGTTTCCCTTTTATTAGAATAATGGCAACATGATCCGACCTATCATTACAAAATAGATCCTCCCCCTTGATGGAACAACTAATCTTCTTTCATGACCATACACTACTAATTTTAACTATAATTACTATTATAGTAGGATATCTACTCACCTCCCTATTCTTTAACAAAACTATTGACCGTTATCTTCTTGAAGGACAAATAATTGAAGTAATCTGAACTGTTCTCCCTGCTGTCACTTTAATTTTTATTGCCCTTCCATCTTTAAAACTTCTATATCTACTAGATGAAGTTGGTAATCCAGTATTAACATTAAAAACTATTGGACATCAATGATACTGAAGTTATGAATACTCAGATTTTGTCAATGTTGAATTCGACGTATATATAATTCCAACTAATGAATTACCATCAAATGGATTCCGCCTTATTGACGTTGATAACCGGATAGCTCTTCCCCTGAAAAACCAAATTCGTGTTCTAGTTTCTGCAGCTGACGTAATCCACTCATGAACTATTCCATCACTAGGGGTAAAAGTTGATGCCACACCAGGACGCCTTAATCAAACAAATTTTCTTATAAACCGCCCAGGAGTATTCATTGGACAATGTTCAGAAATTTGTGGAGCTAACCATAGATTTATACCTATTGTTATTGAAAGTATCCCTATAAAATTTTTTATTAACTGAATAAAAACTAATTTCTCATTAGATGACTGAAAGCAAGTAATGGTCTCTTAAACCAACTTATAGTAAATTAGTGCTTACTTCTAATGGAAAAAGTTAGTTAAATAATAACCTTAATATGTCATATTAAAATAATTAGTTAAACCTAATACTTTTTGATACCACAAATAAGACCTTTATCTTGATGAACCTTAATGCTATTTTTTGTATTAATATTAATTATAATCTGTATTATAAATTACTTCATTATAATCAATAAACCTTTACTTAAAGATAATAATATTAGTGCCAAAAACCCAACTCTAACCTGAAAATGATAAGTAATCTATTTTCAATATTTGACCCATCAACAAGAATTTTTCATATATCTATTAACTGAATAAGATCAATTATTGGACTTATTATTATCCCCTTACCATTCTGATTAATCCCGTCACGATTCCAATATTTATGATTTAATATTCTATCAACCCTCCACAAAGAATTTAAAACTTTATTAGGACCTTCAGGAAAAAGTGGTAGAACTTTTATTTTTGTCTCATTATTTTCGTTTATTATATTTAATAATTTCATAGGACTTTTTCCCTATGTTTTTACAAGTACTAGTCATATAGTTATAACACTATCATTAGCTCTTCCCCTTTGATTAAGATTTATGTTATATGGGTGAATTAATCATACAACCCACATATTTGCCCATCTTGTTCCCCAAGGAACTCCTGCACCATTAATACCTTTTATAGTTTGTATCGAAACAATTAGAAATTTAATTCGACCAGGAACACTGGCAGTGCGTCTAGCAGCCAACATAATTGCTGGACACCTACTTCTTACTCTTCTTGGAAGCACTGGTCCTAGTCTCAATATTATCCTAATTAATGTTTTAATCATTGCCCAAATTGCCCTACTCACCTTAGAATCAGCTGTAGCTATTATTCAATCTTATGTATTTGCTGTTTTAAGAACATTATATTCAAGTGAAGTAAATTAATGTCAACACAAAATCACCCATATCATCTAGTAGACTATAGACCATGACCTCTAACAGGAGCTTTAGCAGCAATAATTACAACATCAGGAATAGTTAAATGATTCCACATATTTGATAGATCTCTTTTATTATTAGGAAACGTAATTATAATCTTAACTATAATTCAATGATGACGTGACGTAGTACGAGAAAGTACCCTTCAAGGATTACATACATCTAATGTAATTTCAGGACTGCGCTGAGGAATAATTTTATTTATTGTGTCAGAAGTATTCTTTTTTATCAGATTCTTCTGAGCATTTTTTCATAGCAGATTATCCCCTACTATTGAAATTGGTTTATCATGACCTCCCTTAGGAATTGTTCCTTTTAACCCCGTAGAAATTCCTCTTCTCAACACTGTAATCCTCCTTTCATCTGGTATTACTATTACATGAGCTCATCATAGATTAATAAATGGAAATTATACTCAAACAGCTCAAGGTTTATTTTTTACAATCCTCCTAGGACTCTATTTTACCCTGCTTCAAGCATATGAATATGTTGAAGCTCCATTCAGCATTGCTGACTCTGTATACGGATCCACTTTTTTTATAGCAACAGGATTCCATGGTCTACATGTAATTATTGGAACTACATTTCTTCTAGTTTGCTTTATCCGACATATTAATTTTCACTTTTCAGCTAACCATCACTTCGGATTTGAAGCAGCAGCATGATATTGACATTTTGTAGACGTGGTATGACTTTTTCTCTACATTTCAATTTACTGATGAGGAGGATAATATTTATATAGTATATAAGTATATTTGACTTCCAATCAAAAGGGCTAAATTAGTTTAGTATAAATAATTATAAAAATTTCAATTATAAGAATTATTATTATAATAATTACTTTTGCTGTAATATTATTAGCCTCTATTCTTTCAAAAAAATCTTTTCAAGATCGAGAAAAAAACTCCCCTTTTGAATGTGGATTTGATCCCAAATGCTCAGCTCGTGTCCCATTCTCATTACATTTTTTCCTGATCGCAATTATTTTCCTCATCTTTGATGTAGAAATTGCTCTTATTCTCCCTATTATAGTAATCATGAAATTTTCAAATTTAATAATTTGATATTCAACCTCAATAATCTTTCTAATAATCCTTCTATTAGGATTATACCATGAATGAAATCAAGGAGCATTACAATGAGTTAATTGGGATTATAGTTAATTATAACATTTGATTTGCACTCAAAAAGTATTGATTTATCAATTTTTCTCAAGTTTGAAGTGAAAAATCACAATTAGTTTCGACCTAATGATTGGTATAAATATACCCAAACTTAATCAACTTATTAATCGAAGCCAAACCAGAGGTATATCACTGTTAATGATTGTATTGAATTATAATATTCCGATTAAAGAAATATGTAGATCAAGAAAAAGCTGCTAACTTTTCTCTTTAGTGGTTTAATTCCATTAATATTTCTATTTATATAGTTTAAATAAAACATTACATTTTCATTGTAAAAATAAAACATGAGTTTTTATAAATATTTAAAAGTTTAAAAACTATCCTAACATCTTCAGTGTTATGCTTTAATTAAGCTATTTAAATAAATAACTATTATTGATACTAAAATAATTACTCATATAGTAAATATAACTAAATAAATTTTAAAATTATTATAATACAATAATCTATTAAGCTGAGATGATTTTGTAATAATATTATAAAAAGATTGTGCACCATAATACTCATTTCAACCTTGATCCACATTCTTAATAGTAATTTCACCTATTTTCAATCTAAAATAATTTAAATATGAAGTAGACAAAGTAGGTATATATCATATATTTCCTAAAAAATTTGTAATTTCATACATTTTTATAACACTCAAATCTCAACCAATTTTAAAACGAAATAGTTCATAACCAATAAAACCCCCCACTAATCTTACCATCAAAGTTAATAATTTCAAATATAAAGGTAAACAAATTATGAAAGGAGTAGTAATAATAACTCATCTTAAAAGTCTACCTCCCATTAAAGCTATAACCAAAAGACCTAATATACCCTTCAATATTAATCAATATCCATCACCGATTCTATTCAAACTCATAAAATTATATTCACCTGATATAGTATAATATAATAAACGTATAGAATAACATACTGTTAAACCGGTAGAAAGAAAATACAAAACAAAAATAAAGAAATTTACATTTCTTATTAATAATATTTCCAATACTAAATCCCTGGAATAAAACCCTGCTAAAAAAGGTATCCCACATAAAGCCAAATTTGCTACATTTAGACAAGTACAAGTTAAAGGTATTAAATTAATTAAACCCCCTATATAACGAATATCTTGAGTGTTCTTTATATTATGAATAATAGAACCAGCACATATAAATAATAAAGCCTTAAATAAAGCATGACTTAATAAATGAAAAAAAGCTAAATCATAAAATCCCAACGAAAGAATTCTTATTATTAAACCTAGTTGTCTTAATGTTGATAAAGCAATAATCTTCTTTAAATCAAACTCATAATTAGCCCCTAGACCAGCTATAAATATTGTCAAAACTGATATTAATAGTAAGAATTTTCTCAAATATCTGTTCATAAATGCAAAATTAAAACGAATTAATAAATAAACTCCCGCTGTAACAAGTGTTGATGAATGAACTAAAGCTGATACAGGAGTAGGAGCAGCTATAGCAGCAGGAAGTCATGAAGAAAAAGGAATCTGAGCTCTTTTAGTTATAGCAGCCAAGACAACTAAATAAGAAATTAAAACTATAATAAAATCATTCCTTATACAATCCAAATAATATACATAATTTCATCTACCATAATTTAATATCCATGCAATTGATAATAATAAAGCAACATCCCCAACACGATTTGTTAAAGCAGTAATTATACCTGCATTATATGACTTCACGTTCTGATAATAAATAACCAAACAATAAGATACTAACCCTAAACCATCCCAACCTAGTAAAATTCTAATTAAATTTGGTGAAATAATTAAAAAAATTATTGATAAAACAAATATTAAAACCAAAATAATAAATCGGTCTAAATGAACATCACCCTCCATATAATCATCTCTATAATAGATAACTATTGAAGAAATAAATAACACAAAACTTATAAATAATAAAGATATTCAATCAAGTAATAAAGTTATTAAAATTCTTCTAGAATTTAATGTTAAAACTTCCCACTCAATGAATAAAACTAAATCATTAATAATAAAAAATAAACAAATAAAAAAAAGTCTTAAAGATATCGTCAATAAACTAATAAAAGAAATAAAACAAATAGAAATGATTTAAAGTAAAATTTTACATCTTTGATTCCACAAATCAAAATTTTGAATAAACTATTTAAACATAATCATAATATAGCAACTTCACCCTTCAAAACCAAAATATTTAAAGGCAGCCAATGCAATATTAGTAGAAGATACTCCCGTAATCTACCATTAAAAACTCTAAAAAATCCTGAATAATACTCCCCATGTTGTCTATATGAATATAAATATAAAGTATAAGCAGCACTGAAAAAAGATAATATAGATAAAGAAAATAATGTTGATCAAGACCACCCAATTAATCTATTTAATAGTCTAATTTCCCCTAATAAATTCAATGAAGGAGGAGCAGCTATATTTGAAGATCTTAATAAAAATCACCACAAACATATTCTTGGCATTAGATTTATTATACCTTTGTTAATTAACAAACTTCGTCTACCTCTCCGCTCATAACTAATATTAGCTAAACAAAATATTCCGGACGAACATAATCCATGGCCAATTATTAAACAATAAGCTCCGCAATAACCTCAAAAATTTATAGTTATAATTCCAGCAATTACTAATCTTATATGAGATACAGATGAATAAGCAATTAAAGACTTCATATCAACTTGTCGTAGACATAGTAATCTCACTAAAACTCCCCCTACCAAAGAAACTCTAATTCACACAATATTTAATTTCATCCCAATTAATGAAATTAATTTTATTACACGGACCATTCCATATCCTCCTAATTTTAATAAAATTCCAGCTAGAATTATTGAACCAGAAATAGGAGCCTCAACATGTGCTTTAGGTAGCCATAAATGTACCAAAAACATTGGTATTTTCACCAAAAAAGCAAAAAGAATACTCAAATAAAATAATAATTCAAAATTAAAATTTTCAATAAACATAAAAAAATTAAGTCTCATTATATTTTTGTATAGAAAAAAAATTCTAACTAATATAGGTAGTGAAGCAAATAAAGTATAAAATAATAGATAAACTCCCGCCTGTAAACGTTCAGGTTGATACCCCCAACCAACAATTAAAAATAAAGTAGGAATTAATCTGGACTCAAAAAATAAATAAAAATAAAACAAATTTATTGATGAAAAAGTCAAATATAATAATACTATCAACAAAATAATGCTAAACAAAAAAAAATTAGTAGAATAATTAAACTTATAAATTGATTCTCTGGCCATTAATATTAATGAACAAATTCAAAATCTTAATAAAATTAACCCATAAGAAATCAAGTCCACACCCATAAAATAACTAATATAATTAAAATTATAAGTTAACTGAACTAATATTATAAATAAAAATCTTCTTATAAATAAAAAAAAATGAACCAACCAATAGACATTTTTGTATAAAACTAAAGGACAAACAAACATAATTATCAATAGATATTTTATCATTAATATAATCTAGTTAAAGATTGAAAATAATCATTACCATGTGTACGAACTACCATTACTAAAATTCCTAAACCTAATGCCCCCTCACAAACTCTGAATGTTAAAAAAATTATAGAAAAAAAATGCTCAAAATTATAATTCATTAAATAAATAATTAAAAAAAAAAATAATCTAATCACAATATATTCTAAACTAATTAATATTCTTAACAAATGTTTACGCTTTAATCTATATGATAAACAACCGGAAATAAACATAACTATCATAATTAAATTCATCATCAGTTTTAATAGTTTATAAAAAATATTGGTCTTGTAAACCAAAGATAAGATTAATCTTTTAAAACTTCAGAGAAAAAGATATTCTTTATCAGTAATACCCAAAACTACTATTTTTATTAAACTACTCTCTGATATCTATTTTCTTAATATATTAAACATTATTATATCAATTAATTTTATTAATATCAAACATCCCCTAGCAATGGGTCTAATACTTCTTATCCAAACTATTATCGTTAGAATAATCTGTGGAATGTTCTCTTATTCATACTGATTCTCCTATATTCTGTTCTTAATTATATTAGGAGGAATGCTAGTTTTATTTATTTACATAACCAGATTAGCTTCTAATGAATTGTTCTCAATATCAATAAAATGAATAATTTTATCTACATTAATTGTCATTTTCATAACAATAAGATTTTTCTTTATTGATCAAATGATATTAAATCATAATAATTTTGAAATAATTAATAACGAAAAACTTAACCTATTTTTATCCGAAGACGAAAACAATTTGATTAAACTATATAATAACCCAACCATAAATATTACAATTATAATAATAAATTTTCTCCTATTAACTCTTATTATCATTGTCAAAATTACAAAAATTAGTCACGGACCTCTCCGACAAATAAATTAATGATAAATAAACCAACACGGTTATCCCACCCACTATTTAAAATTGCAAACAATGCATTAATTGATCTTCCAGCACCACTAAATATTTCGGCATGATGAAACTTTGGATCGCTTCTTGGACTTTGCTTAATTATTCAAATTATTACAGGTCTATTCTTAGCAATACACTACACAGCAGATATTAACCTAGCATTCAGAAGAGTAACTCATATTATTCGTGATGTAAATTATGGTTGATTAATTCGCACCCTTCATGCCAATGGAGCTTCATTTTTCTTCATCTGTATCTATCTACATATTGGACGAGGGTTATATTATGGATCTTACTTATTTATGCACACTTGAATAATTGGAGTTATTATCTTATTCTTGGTTATAGCAACTGCATTCATAGGATATGTGCTACCATGAGGACAAATATCATTCTGAGGAGCAACTGTTATTACTAATCTACTTTCAGCTATTCCTTATCTAGGAACAACCCTAGTACAATGGTTATGAGGTGGATTTGCTGTTGATAACGCAACACTTACCCGATTCTTCACATTCCATTTCTTATTACCCTTTATTGTGGCGGCTGCCACAATAGTACATCTACTATTCCTTCACCAAACAGGATCAAATAATCCCTTAGGAATTAATAGAAATATTGATAAAATCCCATTCCATCCATTTTTCTCATTTAAAGACATAGTAGGATTCATTTTAATGACATTTTTACTAATTATAATTACCTTATATACACCCTATGGTCTAGGAGATCCTGACAATTTTATCCCAGCAAATCCACTAGTTACTCCGGTCCATATTCAACCAGAATGATATTTCTTATTCGCTTATGCAATTCTTCGATCAATTCCTAATAAACTAGGAGGAGTAATTGCCCTAGTCATATCAATTGCAATCCTATTTATTATACCATTCTACTTTATAAGAAACTTTCGAGGGTTACAATTCTACCCTATTAACCAAATCATATTTTGATTTATAATTATTACAGTTGTCTTACTTACATGAATTGGAGCTCGACCAGTTGAAGATCCTTATATTTTGACAGGACAAATTCTTACCATCCTATACTTTTCCTACTATCTTATTAATCCATTAATTCATTACTTATGAGATAAATTAATTTATTAATTAATGAGCTTGAACAAGCATATGTTTTGAAAACATAAGATAATAGTTAACTCTATTATTAATTTATGTATCTTATTGTACTAATTTTATTTAATTAAATAATAAAAGAGTATAAATAAATTTTTATACCAAAAAAAAAGACTAAAAAATTTAGTGATAAAGGTAAATAACTTTTCCAAGCCAAGTATATTAATTTATCATAACGATAACGAGGTAAAGTACCCCGAACCCAGATAAATAAAAAAGAGATAAATAATAACCTTAGATAGAAAACTAAGCTTATTAAACCAGAACCCAAAAATATGATAGAAAATAATATTCTTATAAACAAAATTCTAGTATACTCAGATAAAAAAATTAAAGCAAATCCACCACTTCTATATTCAACATTAAAACCAGATACCAATTCTGATTCCCCCTCCGCAAAATCAAAAGGTGTACGATTAGTTTCAGCTAATATAGATGTTACTCATGCTAATGAAATAGGAAAAAATAAAAAAATAAATCAAAGTATACTCTGATAAATCTCAAAATTTATCAAATTATATCTACCTACTAACACTACTAAAGACAATAATAATAATGCTATTCTTACTTCATAAGAAATTGTTTGAGCTACAGCCCGCAGACCCCCTAATAATGCATAATTAGAATTAGAAGCTCAACCCGCAATTATTACAGTATAAACACCTATTCTAGTACAACATAAAAAAAATAGAATACCTAAATTAAATCTATATAAATTAGTTTCATAAGGAATTACTATTCACAATAAAAGAGATAAAAATAATCTAACCACAGGAGAAAAATAATAACCTAAATAATTAGAAGAAATAGGGTAAGTTTGCTCCTTAGTAAATAACTTAATAGCATCACTGAAAGGTTGAACAATTCCACAAAAACCAACCTTATTAGGCCCCTTACGAATCTGAATATACCCGAGAACCCTCCGTTCCAACAAAGTTAAAAATCCTACCCCAACTAATACTATAATAACTAAAATTAAACTCCCTAAAACAACATTTAATATATCTACAAAATAAATTATTACTTGTAAAATATTTACATAAATGAATTCTAAATTCAACACACTTATCTGCCAAAGTAATTAAATTTATTCAAAACAATAAAATATTATTCTTATAATTGGTCCTTTCGTACTAAATTATAATAATTAATTGAGGATAGAAACCGACCTGGCTCACGCCGGTCTGAACTCAAATCATGTAAAGATTTAAAGGTCGAACAGACCTACATCTTAAAGCCGCTGCACTTTAAAGTTTCTTTAATTCAACATCGAGGTCGCAAACTTTATTATCAATATGAACTCTCCAATAAAATTACGCTGTTATCCCTAAGGTAACTTATTCTTTTTATCAATAATAATGGATCATACAATCACTAATCTATGTTTTATATAAGAAAAGTTTTATTAATTTTCTTGTCACCCCAACATAATATTTAATTAATTAATTTAAAATTTATTTTACTAATATCTAAAATAATAAATTATATAAAGATCTATAGGGTCTTCTCGTCCTCCAACATCATTTTAGCCTTTTAACTAAAAAGCTAAATTATTATATTTTTAATAAAGAGACAGTTTATACCTCGTTCAATCATTCATACAAGCCTTCATTTAAAAGACAAATGATTATGCTACCTTTGCACAGTCAAATTACTGCGGCCCTTCAAATCTATTCAGTGGGCAGATTAGACTTTAAATTATATTCAAAAAGACATGTTTTTGATAAACAGGCGGGTATAATTTTGCTGAATTCCTTTTTATTATCTATATACATTAAATAAATATACTTATTATAATACTAATTTTATCATAATACCTTATCAAAATTATTATAAATAAATTTTTAATATAAAATTAAAAGAACAATAAATTTTAACAAAACATAAATTAATTATAACATACTAATTAAAAATGAAAATTTCTAATCCTATTTACTCTAATTACAAATTTATTACTTATTAAAAATTTTACAAGCTTATCCCTATAAAATTTACCTTCAAAATCTTACCCAATTTAAACTAATTAATTAAATAAATAATGAAAGCTAAATTAAATTTAATTCTTAAAAAACCAGATATATTCAGAAACGATTAACATTTCATTACCAATTTCATATTAAAAATGATTATGCTACATCAAATCTCATACAAAATTAACTCTTCTGAATTCGGGAAATATAATATATAAATTATTAATAATTAATAAACCCTGATACAAAAGGTACTAACAATTAATTATACTTTAATTATAATAATATACTCTTTCAAATATTCCATCACTGTACTAATTAACTATAACAAATTTTATTATTTCTTTGATATACTAAAAATTTAAATATAAATAATACTTTAATTAAAACTTTTAAAAACCAATAAATAAAGTAATTTAATCTTATCAAATTATATCGAGTTGCACGAAATACCTTTCAATGTAAATGAAATGCTTTACTAATCAAGCTCTAATTTGTCTTTCTAGGTACACTTTCCAGTACACCTACTCTGTTACGACTTATCTTTCCTTGGGGAAAGAGCGACGGGCGATGTGTGCATAATTTAGAGCTAAAATCATATTAATAATATAATTAAAATTACTATTAAATCCACCTTCAAACAAATATTTCAACTTATAATCCGTATAAATTTTTCTATTGTAACCCATCTCCTCTAATTCATAAGCTACACCTTGATCTGAAATACATTATTTATAATAATTACAGAAAATTTCATTCTTATAAAATCATCTGATAACGACGGTATATAAACTATCAAAACTAGTGAAATTTATCGTGGACTATCGATCACGGGACAGGTTCCTCTAAAAAGACTAAATTACCGCCAAATTTTTTAAGTTTCAAGAAAATAACAAATACTACCTTAGTATATTAACTTTACATTTTTAATAGTAGGGTATCTAATCCTAGTTTAAAACAAAAATTTAATAGCCTCATTTTTATTATAATTAAATTAATTATAATTAAATTTCACCTAAAATTATAATTAAAAAAATTTTCTATAAACTAACTATTTACTGAAATACTTAATTTGTACAATTTGTATAACCGCAGATGCTGGCACAAATTCCTCCTGTACTATTATTTTTGCTAAATCTAACTTTTGTTAATATATAATACCAAATACTGCGAATATAACCAAATAAAAAATTCATTAAGAATTTATCATATCCACACAAAAATTAACATGTAAAACAAAAACCAAATTAAGCCATAGCTAAAATTAAACTTTTAGTATAAAAAATTATTAAACAGTTCAATTAAAACATAAATTAATATAAAATATTTCTTTTAACAAAAAAAGCGTAGATTCCTCCCTTAGAAAGTCCCCGAATAATAATTTATTTTTTTTGTTAATCAACTTTAATTAAATTAGCATAAAAAACGGTTTATATATATAATATATAATATCATTATATATATATTAAATTTACTTATGTAATATTTAATAAAAAATAAAATATGGTCTATAAATTATACACATTGTTTTAAATTAATTCAAAAATTTTAATCACTTAAAATTTTTGACTTTTTTTATAAGAATTTTAGATAGACTATAATATACCCTATATATTTATAAGGAGTGGTACCATAAGATAATTCTCTCTTTTTTTTCTTTATTTTTTAAAAAGAGAGAATTATCTTATGGTACTAAATTAAAAATTTTTAATTTTTAATTTCTGTAATTTTTTTTTTTCTTAATAAATATTTACATATTCTATACAGTTTATAAAATATTTATATATATATAAAATTAATTACATTCTACCAATATTGATAAAATTGTAATATTTACCTAAATCTATAATAGTAGCAGATCAATTATTAAGAGTCACTATATATTATAAAATATTTTATTAATTCTAATAAAAACTTTTTCTTTCCATAGGTATTTATTAATCTTCTAGGATGCATGTATTAATAAGTTCTGATTATTAAATAAATATGACCCTTTTAATATTTAATTAAATATAAACATATTATGCCTTACCATTATATAAATATTTATGTACTATCATGTCATTACTAATATATAAATATTTATAGATTATTATTATTGTAAATATTTATTAAGAACACAAACCTAAAAGGGGTCTGCCATTTACTTTTTAATAATTCTAAAATTTCCAATTATTTCATTTTCTGTAACGGTCGTTAACACACTATTAATAAAACTAAATTAAACCAATCTTCATAAAGGTTAAATATCTAAAAATGAAAATTATTTTAAAGCTATAAAAATTATAAATCCCCGATATAATAAATCATAGCTCTAATAAAATTTCATTCAT